AAGTTTTTTCATAACAATTTCTATTAGAAATGAATCTTCTAGCATTTGACTCCGTACCACTGAAAAGTTTAGTCGTACATTTGAAAGATAGCCCCCCCAAAAAAAATGAAATGAATTCTCAAATAATTCGTTTATTTGGATCATTCGGGGTTGAGACCAAATATCAAAATAACATTGCCAGAAATAAATGAGATAGTATTTCCATTTATTCATCAAAAAGGGCGCATTCTTTGAAGCAAAAATGGATTTTCCTTGATATCTAACATAATGAATCAAAGGATCCTTGAAGAATGATAGGGTAGACGAAAAATTATTAGAAAAGACTTCTACAAGATGTTCTATTTTTGTATAGAAATAGATTCGCTCAAAAAAAACGCTAAAACAGTTTAATCGTAAATGAGAGGATTTTTTACGTAAAAAAAGGAAGATGGATTCGTGTTCACATACATAAAAATTATATAGGAACAAGAAAAATCTTGGATTACTTTTTGAAAAAGTAAAAAGAATCCTTTTTTGAGTAATAAGACTAGTCCAATTACAATACTCATAAAGAAACAATCTTAATAAATGAAGGAGGGGTGGATCTTTCACCCAGTATCGAAGAGTTTGAACTAAGATTTCCAGATGGATAGGATAGGGTATTCGTACATCGGAAAAAGATTTTAAATATGTAAATTTATCCTCGAAAAAGGAAAATATGGAATGAATTGATTGCAAATTATTAAAAGATTTAACGATTCCCGCCTCCTCTAAAGAAGAACTTAATTGTCGGGAAAATGGAATTTCCATGACAATGGAAAAACCCTCTGATATTATTTGAGAATACAAATTCTTGTTATACCCCCAAAATTGATTTTTACTTGAATCGTTATCAAAAAGAATCAAATGATTCTGTTGATATATTCGAGTAATTAACCGTTTTACAATTAGTAAACTAGATTTCTTATCATAATCCACATTTTCCGACAAAATAGATCGATTTCTATTAAGATCATGACCAGGGGCGAGTCCATAAATATACTCCCGAAAAATAAGTGGGTATAGGAAGTTCTGTTGCTGAGATCTATCTAGTTCTAAATATCTTTGATATTTTTTCATTTTTTAAATTCAATCTTGTCAAAGGATCAAAGATTTATTGGATTACCAATACAATACATAGTGCGATACAGTCAAAACGGGGTATTTATAGATATTCGAATTAAAACGAATTTTGAATAGATACCTAGAAAAAAATGATCAACGGATTCTCTCCACTTGCTCTTTCCCCCTAATTGTTCTAGGATAACAAGCTAGTTCGAAATCCTTTATTTTATCAGCCTAATCGCTCTTTTGATTTTGGAAAAAAGATATCTTTATCAATATACTCTTTCTTCTACACATTGATCGCCACCCCATAATGGAGAATAGCTAATAATTAGGACTCATAACAAAAAGAAATAATCCATTCATGGGAAAACCTTTTCCCGCATCAAGCACTAATATATTTTTAACGTCCAATTAGATGGGGTAATCATTCGATTAAAAAAAATGAAAGCTCGTTGCTTTTAGTTTCTCTATAATTGGAGTTGCCAAGTTCTATCCCTTTATTACTTAAACCCAACAGAATCTTTTTTGTTCCGAGCCACTAATTCAAACAAAAAAAAAAATGGTCCGATCCAATAAGAATGAAATCCTTTTAGGATTCGCTATTGATACGACATGCTGCTTTTTCCATTCATTCCTTTCTGGATCAGTCGTGGTCTTACAAACCCTACCGAGGTTATGGACGAAACAATTGCTTCATAAAAATGTGTAAAATAAAAAATAGAGTCGCACTTAAAAGCCGAGTACTCTACCATTGAGTTAGCAACCCCCTCCCCCCTTCCAAAAAGAAATAGGAAAAATAGGATGTGTAAATAAAAAAAAAAGATGGACGAACCTTTTCTTTGTCGAAAGTGGTATCCTTTATTCAATTCAAATTAAATTCATTCTTTTTTTTTATCTATTTTTGTATTTACCCTTGAATAAAAAAGGAACTTCATGTTTGTATCACAGAAAGTTTAACGAACTCACTATTTGCTAAAAATTGCCTCTGTAACGTGAATAAATCGATCGATTTATTCACGATCGGATTATATATTGTTCTCAATACTGTTGTCAATATTAGTGTTGAAAACATAGAATCGCGAAAAACAAATGAATTCAAATTCGAAAAAAAAATGAAATATTAACAAATTTGATTTTATTTTTAAAAATTTGTTTATAGAAATAAAAATATATTCTATTTTTTCTCAATATTCTTAAAAATCTTTTATTTAGAAAAATTTTGAAATTATTAATTCAATTTTTTATATTTCTCTTTATTGAAATACTCCAATTAAACTATTCCATATCCATCTTTTTCTATACTCTAAATCTCTAGACTCTAATATATATCTAATAGATAAGATATATCTAATCGATTAGAATATAGAGCTTTATAGATATAAATCACGAATAAGATATATTATGTTTATGCAAT